AATGAGATGCCTGATTAAAGGGTTACCTTGATAGGGTAAATAAAGTAATTAATATTACTCTCATTACATAAGATAGAATTAAACTATCCCTTTTAGTATCAAAAACTAATGTGCATCATACACCTTAATGTAATTATAAAAAGGTAAGCTAAATAAGCTAATGGGTTCATACCCCATTTATAGAGGCATTAATCCTCTCCTTTTTAATGACCAACAACTCTACAAAACTTCTCTTCCTATCAACATTAATGATAGGAACGATCCTGTCCATTTCATCAAACTCTTGATTTGGAGTTTGAATAGGACTAGAGATCAACTTACTCTCGTTTATTCCCATATTAGCAAATAATAAAAATATAATAATAAATGAATCATCAATTAAGTATTTTATTGTACAAGCAATAGCTTCAACAATATTATTATTCTCAATTTTGATGATTCAAATAAAGAACCCTATAATATGGGAAAAAGAAATTATCCCATCAATTATAATCAGATCAAGATTATTATTAAAAATCGGGGCAGCTCCATTCCACTTTTGATTTCCCGAAGTTATAGGAGCATCAAACTGAATTAACTGTTTGACATTAATAACCTGACAAAAAATCGCCCCTATGTTAACCTTATCATACTGTATTCAACTAAGAACCTTCATTTTTACAATCACCATCTTAAGAATTATTATCGGAGCTTTAGGTGGTTTAAATCAAACATCACTACGCCAACTTCTTGCATATTCATCAATTAGACACCTAGGTTGAATAATTAGATCATTAATTGTAAGAGAAAACATATGGGAAATCTACTTCGTTATTTATTCACTAATAAGATTAATCCTAGTTTTAATTTTCAAACAAATAAACTTATTCTTCATAAACCAAATTTATACAGCAAAAAACATAAAAACAGAAATTAAATTTATAATATTTCTATCACTATTATCATTAGGTGGTTTACCACCCTTCCTTGGATTCTTACCAAAATGAATCATTATACAATCATTAGTAGAAAACAATATAGCAATTATAGTGAGAATCATAGTAGTATTAACCACAATTACACTCTATTATTATATACGAATTAGATTCTCAGCATTAATTATATCCTACACTGAAAATTCATGATCAATAAGAATTAAAAACCAAAAACCAAGATTTATTTTACCAATAACCGTAATAATTTCAACACTTGGATTGATTGCAACATCAACCTTAATTTCTATATACTAAGGACTTAAGTTAAGCAAACTAATAACCTTCAAAGTTATAATTAAAAGGAAGATCTTTTAGGCCTTAGTAAAAACTTTACACCTCTAGAATTGCAGTCTAGAATCATGATTGAATATAAAACCACATTATTTTGGTAAGAGAGAAATAACTCTCATAAGTAGATTTACAGTCTACCACCTATTAATTCAGCCATCTTACCGCAAAAATGATTATTCTCAACAAACCATAAGGACATTGGTACTTTATATTTTATATTTGGGGCATGGGCTGGAATAGTAGGAACATCAATAAGTATACTTATTCGAGCTGAATTAGGACAGCCAGGATCTTTAATTGGAGACGATCAAATCTATAATGTTATTATTACAGCCCACGCATTTGTAATAATTTTCTTTATAGTAATACCAATTATAATTGGTGGATTTGGTAATTGACTTGTACCTTTAATAATTGGAGCACCAGATATAGCATTTCCACGAATAAATAATATAAGATTCTGACTTTTACCTCCATCATTAACACTTCTTCTCACTTCCTCTATAGTAGATAATGGAGCTGGTACGGGATGGACAGTTTACCCTCCACTAGCCGGAGCTATTGCTCATGGTGGGGGATCAGTAGATTTAGCCATTTTTTCACTTCATTTAGCAGGTGTGTCATCAATTTTAGGAGCAGTAAATTTTATTACAACGGCAATTAATATACGATCGGAAAGTATAACTTTAGATCAAACACCATTATTTGTTTGATCAGTTGCTATTACTGCTCTACTTCTTCTACTATCTTTACCAGTATTAGCTGGAGCTATTACTATATTATTAACAGATCGGAACTTAAACACATCATTCTTTGATCCTGCTGGTGGAGGTGATCCTATTCTTTATCAACATTTATTTTGATTCTTTGGACACCCAGAAGTTTACATTTTAATTTTACCAGGATTTGGAATTATCTCACACATCGTATGCCAAGAAAGAGGAAAAATTGAATCATTCGGAACTCTAGGAATAATTTATGCCATATTATCAATTGGATTAATAGGATTTATTGTATGAGCACATCACATATTTACAGTAGGTATAGACGTTGATACACGAGCATACTTTACATCAGCAACAATAATTATTGCTGTACCAACAGGGATTAAGGTATTTAGATGATTAGCAACACTATACGGGACTAAATTCAAATTTAACCCACCATTATTATGAGCTTTAGGATTCATTTTCCTGTTTACAATTGGAGGGTTAACAGGACTAGTACTAGCAAACTCATCACTAGATATTGTTCTACATGATACATACTACGTAGTTGCCCATTTCCACTATGTATTATCTATAGGAGCAGTATTTGCAATTATAGGGGGTGTTATTCAATGATATCCATTATTTACAGGTTTAACAATAAATAATACATGATTAAAAATTCAGTTTACAATTATATTTATTGGTGTAAACTTAACTTTCTTCCCACAACACTTTTTAGGACTAGCAGGTATACCTCGACGATACTCTGATTACCCAGACGCATATACATCATGAAATGTTGTATCTAGAATTGGTTCAACCATTTCAATTGTTGGAATTATTATATTTATTGTAATCATATGAGAAAGAATGGTTACAAATCGAGCAATCATATTCAGAGCTAATATAAGTAGATCAACAGAATGACTACAAAATAACCCACCAGCAGAACACAGATACTCAGAATTACCACTAATTGCTAGATTCTAATATGGCAGATTAGTGCAGTAGATTTAAGCTCTACAAATAAAGGTTTGACCTTTTATTAGAAATATGGCAACATGATCAAATCTATCATTACAAGACGGAGCTTCACCATTAATGGAGCAATTATCATTCTTCCATGATCACACTATAGTTGTACTATTAATAATTACAGTTATTGTAGGTTATGCACTTAGTTATATACTAATTATTAACTATACAAACCGAAATATACTTCATGGACATTTAATCGAAACTATTTGAACAGCTTTACCTGCAATTACATTAATTTTTATTGCATTACCATCCCTTCGTCTACTTTACTTGCTTGATGACTCAGTAGATGCAATAATTACAATCAAAACTATTGGACGACAATGATACTGAAGATATGAATACTCAGACTTTGTAGATGTGGAATTTGATACATACATAACACCAGAAAGAGATTTAGAAAGAGACGGATTTCGATTACTAGACGTAGATAACCGAACAATTTTACCTATAAATACTGAAGTTCGAGTATTAACAAGAGCATCAGACGTATTACATTCATGAGCAGTACCTGCACTAGGAGTAAAAATTGATGCTACACCTGGACGATTAAACCAAGGAACATTTACAATAAACCGGCCTGGATTATTTTTTGGACAATGTTCAGAAATTTGTGGAGCAAATCATAGATTTATACCAATTGTAATTGAAAGAACTTCAGTAAACCTATTTATTAAATGATTATCAAAGATAATTTAAGGAGTTAGTTAAAATATAACATTAGAATGTCAATCTAAAATAACTAAAAATTAGTACACCTTGAACATTAGATGACTGAAAGTAAGTAATGGTCTCTTAAACCAAACAATAGTAGATTAACGACTACTTCTGATGAGGAATAATTATCTAAATCCCTCAAATATCGCCTCTTATATGATTCTCACTATTTATTTTATTTTCTTTCGTATTAATTTTATTTAATCAAATAAACTTTTTCTCATTTAAACCTTTAATTATTAAAAGAGCAGAAAAAGGAGAAATTGAAAAGAAAAATTTAATTTGAAAATGATAACAAACCTATTCTCAACATTTGACCCATCAACTAACATCTTTAACTTGTCATTAAATTGAACTAGAACATTTCTAGGACTATTATTAATTCCATCACTATTTTGATTAATACCATCTCGAATTAATATTGTTTGAAATAAATTAAACATAACATTACACAATGAATTCAAGACATTATTAGGACCAAAATCATTTAATGGAACAACATTTATTTTCATTTCAATCTTTATCATAATATTATTTAATAACTTTATAGGATTATTCCCATATATTTTCACAAGAACTAGACACTTAGCATTAACATTTGCAATCGCACTACCTATATGACTTAGATTTATATTATTTGGATGAATTAACCACACAAATCACATATTTGCACATCTAGTTCCTCAAGGAACACCACCAGCACTAATATCATTTATAGTATTAATTGAAACTATTAGAAACGTTATCCGACCAGGAACCTTAGCAGTTCGACTAGCAGCAAATATAATTGCAGGACACTTATTATTAACATTATTAGGTAATACAGGACCATCAATAGCAATAAACTTAATCTCACTACTAATTATTGGACAAATATTATTATTAATTCTAGAATCAGCCGTTGCAATAATTCAAGCTTATGTATTCTCAATTTTAAGCACATTATATTCCAGAGAAGTATATTAAACTTATGTTAACAACTCACTCAAACCACCCATTCCACCTAGTAGATTATAGACCTTGACCACTAACTGGAGCTATTGGAGCAATAGTCCTTGTTTCAGGATTAGCCAAATGATTTCACCTATTTAATATTAACCTATTCATAATTGGGTTCGGAATCACACTTTTAACAATAATTCAATGATGACGAGACGTAGTCCGAGAAGGCACATATCAAGGATTACATACAGGATTTGTATCAGTAGGACTTCGATGAGGAATAATTTTATTTATTGCATCTGAAGTATTATTCTTTATATCATTTTTCTGAGCATTTTTCAGTAGAAGACTTGCACCAACAATTGAACTAGGAATATTATGACCACCAATAGGAATTCAACCTTTTAACCCAATACAAATTCCACTACTTAATACAGCAATTCTTTTAGCATCAGGAGTAACAGTTACATGGGCACACCATAGACTTATAGAATCCAATCACACACAAGCATTACAAGGATTATTCTTCACAGTAATTTTAGGATTGTATTTCACAATACTACAAGCATATGAATACTGAGAAGCACCTTTCACTATTGCAGACGCAGTATACGGATCAACATTTTTTGTAGCAACAGGATTCCATGGACTACATGTAATTATTGGAACAATCTTTTTAACAACATGTCTAATACGACATTCTATAAATCAATTCTCACCTAATCACCACTTTGGATTTGAAGCTGCAGCATGATACTGACACTTTGTAGACGTAGTATGATTATTTTTATATATCTCAATTTACTGATGAGGTAGATAATTGTTTCCCTAGTATAAATAGTACATTTGACTTCCAATCAAAAAGCTTGATTATTAATCAAGGGAAACAATTTTAGTATTATCCATAAGAATTATAATCAGATTTATCGTACCAATAATTGTTATGCTACTAGCCACAATCTTATCAAAAAAATTAATTAATGACCGAGAAAAAAGATCCCCATTTGAATGCGGATTTGACCCAAAAAGATCAGCTCGGATACCCTTCTCTCTTCGATTTTTTCTAATTGCAGTAATTTTTTTAATTTTCGACGTAGAAATCGCCCTAATTTTACCAATCGTAATCATTATAAAAACTTCAAACATTTTAATTTGAACAATATCATCTATATTATTTATTATAATCCTATTAGGAGGATTATATCACGAATGAAATCAAGGAGCACTAAAGTGAGCCGAATAAGGGTTGTAGTTAAGTATAACATTTGGGTTGCATTCAAAAAGTATTGAAATATCAATCAACCTTAACTTGAATAAGAAGCGAACAATTGCAATCAGTTTCGACCTGAAAATTTGGTAATATTTTACCCTTATTCTAGTTAATTGAAGCCAAAAAGAGGCGTATTACTGTTAATAATATAATTGAACAATTAATGTTCCAATTAAGGAAATGTAATGCCAATATGAAAGCTGCTAACTTTTTATATTAGCGGTTAAACTCCGTTAACATTTCTAATTTATATAGTTTAAATAAAACATTACATTTTCACTGTAAAAATAATATATAAATATTTATAAATAATACCTAAAAATAAAAATATTTCCTTAACATCTTCAGTGTCACGCTCTATCTATAAGCTATCCAGGTATAAGAAAAACAATGTTATAATAAAAAACATCCAAAAAATAAAAGTTAATAAATAAATCTTAAAATTTAAATCATATCAACTTTGAATGTAAGAAATTAAATAAACAAATAAACTATAAAGACCTTGACCACCTAATATTTCCCCCCAGCCATAATCAAAAGACTTAGAAGAATAATAACCAACCTTTAAAGGCAAATATCTAATAAACTTTGTTGAAAGAAAAGGCATAAACCATATAGAACCAGCAAATCTGACAAACGATAACATATTTAAAGAAAACAAATTTTGAGAAAAATTCAAATTAGAGATCAAGTAACCAAAATAAGCACCTAAAATAACCACAGAAATAGTTAAAAATTTCAAATAATAAGGCAAAGCAATTACATAAGGAACAGGAAAAATTAACCAAGATAATAATCTACCACCAAATACAGCAACAAATAATAAACCAACTATACCAAAAGAAATATAATAACCCCTATCATCAAATGAAAAACTCGAATAAAAATTATTATCACCAGATATAGAATAATAAAACAAACGAAAAGAATAAGAAGCAGTTAAACCAGTAGAAAAAAAGTACAAGAAAAAAATTAAACAGTTAATTCAACTCAAACAAACCATCTCAAGAATTAAATCCTTAGAATAAAAACCAGCTAAAAAAGGCATACCGCACAAAGATAATCTTGAAACATTAAAACAAACAGAAGTCAAAGGTATAAAATTTACAATAGAACCTATAAAACGAATATCTTGAGAATCCTTTAAATTGTGAATTATTGAACCTGCACACATAAATAACAACGCCTTAAATAATGCATGAGCTAATAAATGAAAAAAAGCAAGCTTTGGATAACCTATAGCTAAAATTCTCATTATTAAACCAAGTTGTCTTAAAGTAGAAAGAGCAATAATCTTTTTTAAATCAAATTCAAAATTCGCTCCCAACCCAGCCATAAATATAGTTATACAACCAATTAACAACAAAAACCAACCACAATTATAAGTATCAAGCATAGAGCTAAAACGAATTAACAAATAAACCCCAGCAGTAACAAGAGTTGATGAATGAACAAGAGCAGAAACAGGAGTAGGAGCAGCCATAGCTGCAGGAAGTCAAGAAGAAAAAGGAATCTGAGCTCTTTTAGTTATAGCCGCCAAAACAATCAATATAGTAATAATTTTTATTTCAAAAGAACCAGAAACAAAATCATAATAATAAATATAATTTCAGCCGCCAAAATTTAATATTCAAGCAATAGAAATCAAAATAGCAACATCACCAATTCGATTAGACAAAGCAGTTAATATACCAGCACCATAAGACTTAACATTTTGATAGTAAATAACTAAACAATAAGAAACAAGACCTAAACCATCCCAACCTAACAAAATTCTAATTAAATTAGGACTAATAATCAAAAAACCTATAGAAAGAATAAATATTAAAACAATAATAATAAAACGATTCATATTCTTTTCACCAGATATATAATCCTCTCTATAATAAATAACTAAAGAAGAAATATATATAACAAAAGACATAAAAATAAGAGATATTCAATCTAAAATCAAAGTCATAACCACCATAGAACCATTTAAATTAAAAAGCTCTCACTCAATAAAAACTCTATAATCAATTATTAAATAATAAATCCCTAAAATAAAAATCAAAGTTCTAGATAAAAATAAAGAAAAAAAACTCAATGAACAAATAGAAAATATATACACGGCCTAAGATGAAAGATTTCATATCATTGATCCCACAAAACAATATTTTTATTAAAATACTTAAGCAACTAAACAAAAAAATACTCACCCTTTAAACAAAGAATATTTAAAGGAATTCAATGTAAAAATAAAAGATGATATTCACGTAAATAACCAAGAGAACAAGTATAAACCCCAGAATAATAAGAACCATGCTGAGAATAAGAATATATGTACAAAGTATAAACAGCTCTAAAAAAAGATAAAAAAATTAATACCAAAAATCTAAAAGTAGATCAAGATATAATTCTATTTAATAAACTTAATTCACCAACCAAATTCAAAGAAGGAGGAGCCGCTATATTAGAAGATCTTAAAAGAAATCACCAAAGAGCCATTCTTGGTATAAGATTAATTATACCCCTATTAATTAATAATCTACGACTACCCAACCGCTCATAAATAATATTTGACAAACAAAATAAACCAGAAGAACATAAACCATGACCAACCATTAAAGAAAGAGAACCTATACAACCCCATCAATTCATAGTTATTAAACCACCAATAACTATACTTATATGAGCAACAGAAGAATATGCAATTAAAGACTTCAAATCAACCTGACGAAAACAAATAAATCTAACAACAACACCACCAGATAGACCTAAACCCAATCAAAAATAATTAAAACTTACACCCAAATAAGAAATAACCTTTATTACACGAAAAATACCGTAACCACCTAACTTCAACAAAACACCAGCAAGAATTATTCTACCGGAAATAGGAGCCTCAACATGAGCCTTTGGTAACCAAAGATGAAATAAAAATATAGGTATCTTAACTAAAAAAGCCAAAATTATAAAAACATAAAATATAAAATAATAAGAACCAAAATCTATTAATAAAGGAAAATAAAGAGTACCAGAAAAATCATAAACCTTTAATAAAACCAATAATAAAGGTAATCTAGCAACCAAAGTATAGAAAATCAAATAAATACCAGCTTGTAAACGTTCAGGTTGATAACCTCAACCCAAAATTAAAAGCAAAGTAGGAACCAATCTAGCCTCAAAAAAAATATAAAAAGACAATAAACTTAATCTAGCAAAAGAGCAATAAAGCATAATTATTAACAAAAGAACTATAAAAACAAAAAAATTAGAATAATAAGAAGATAAATAAACAGAACCTCTAGCAGTAATCATTAAAGAACAAACTCAAAAACTCAACAAAATTAATCTAAAAGAAAAATAATCAACCCCAAAATAATATCTAATTATATTCAAATCAGAATAAGAATAAACACAAATCATAAATAAAAATCTAGACAGAAACATTAAAGAATGAACCAACCATCAACAATTATTTAATAAACAAAGAGGAATCAAAAAAACAGTTATAAATAAATATTTTAACATAAAGACAACCCAAAAGAATTAAAAAAATCATTACCATGAGAACGAATTATAGAAACCAATACAGATAAACCCAAAGCACCTTCACACACAGAAAAAACCAAAAAAATAACTGGAAAAAAATAATCATAATCAAACTCAATTAGAAAAATAACAATCAATATAAATAAAGAAAGAACAATATATTCTAATCTCAGAAGAACCATCAATAAATGTTTACGTTTAGAAGAAAAGACATAAACACCAGAAAAATAAATCAATAAAGAAGTAAAAATAGAAAATATAAACATTAGTTTTAATAGTTTAAAAAAAACGCCGGTCTTGTAAACCGAAAATAAGGTCGCCCCCCCTTTTTAAAACTTCGGGGGAGGAAAAACTTTTCTACCCCCGGCCCCCAAAACCAATATTTAAATAACCTACCCCCGGTAATTGATTAAAAAAATAATTATAACACTATCTAATGTAATAAATATTAATTTCATCAAATTAAATCACCCTATATCAATAATACTTTTTATTATTTTACAAACATTCCTTATTGGTCTAATAACAGGAACAATAATAGAAAGATTTTGATTATCATACATTTTATTTTTAACATTTTTAGGTGGTATATTAGTTTTATTTATTTATATTACAAGAATTGCATCAAATGAAATATTTCAACCAAAATCAACAACCATAATCTTCACTTTAACATCATGAATTTCAATTATATTCACATTAATTATTCTTGATAAAATTATACTTATAGACTTCTTTAAAAACACAGAAACTATAAATATCAATAATTCAATTAATTTTCAAGAAATAACTATATCTTTAGAAAAATTATATAATAACCCGACATTTATCATTACAATTATAATAATAATTTACCTATTCCTAGCATTATTAGCAGTAGTCAAAATTACAAATATTAATCAAGGTCCTATCCGAAAAATAAGATAAACTAATGAATAAACCCTTGCGATTAAGACACCCTTTAATTAAAATCCTTAATAATTCATTAGTAGATTTACCAGCACCAACAAATATTTCATTCTGATGAAATTTCGGATCACTACTAGGATTATGTTTAGTAATCCAAATTGTAACTGGATTATTTTTAGCTATACACTATACATCAAATATTGAAATAGCATTCAGAAGTGTTGTTCACATTTGTCGAGATGTAAATAATGGTTGAATCATTCGAACATTACATGCAAATGGAGCATCTATATTCTTCATTTGTATTTACCTTCATGTAGGACGAGGAATTTATTATGGGTCATATATGTATATACATACATGAATAATTGGAACAGTAATTATATTCCTTGTTATAGCAACCGCATTTATAGGATATGTTCTACCTTGAGGGCAAATATCTTTCTGAGGTGCAACAGTAATTACAAATTTACTATCTGCAATCCCATATCTAGGAACAGATTTAGTCCAATGAGTATGAGGAGGATTTGCCGTAGATAACGCAACACTAAATCGATTCTTTACATTCCATTTTGTTTTACCGTTTGTAATTGCAGCTATAGCTGCAATTCACTTATTTTTCCTACACCAAACAGGGTCAAACAATCCATTAGGATTAAATGGTAATATTGAAAAAATTCCTTTTCACCCATACTTCACGTTTAAGGATTTAATTACTATTGTATTAATAACATCATTATTAATCATATTATGTTTAATTAATCCGTACCTTTTAGGAGACCCGGACAACTTTGTGCCGGCAAATCCTTTAGTTACTCCAGTTCATATTCAACCAGAATGATACTTCTTATTTGCATATGCAATTCTACGATCAATTCCTAATAAATTAGGAGGTGTTATTGCTCTATTTTTATCAATTAGAATTTTAATAATTATACCATTTTATAATAAAACACCATTCCGGGGAATTCAATTTTACCCTATTAATCAAATTCTATTCTGAATCATAGTAGTTGTAGTATGTTTATTAACATGAATTGGAAAACGACCAGTTGAAGAACCGTATATTATAACTGGACAAATCCTAACAGTTGTTTATTTTACCTACTTTATTATCAACGTTCATGTAGCAACAATGTGAGATAAGCTAATTAAGGAATAAATTAAATAGTTAATTAGCTTAGGGAAAGCATATGTTTTGAAAACATAAAACTAGAAGTTTAACTCTTCTATTAACTTTGTATTTCTTGAAAAATTTAACTAAATAAAAGAAAACAATAAAATTTTTAAACCAATAAAGAAAATAAAAAAATTCAAAGACAAAGGTAAAAAACTTTTTCAAGCCAAATATATTAATTTATCATAACGAAAACGAGGTAAAGTTCCACGAACTCAAATAAAAACAAATGAAACAACAGCAAGCTTAATAAAAAATATAAAAGAATAAAAATCACCTCCCAAAAAAATCAAAGCTAGTAACATTCTTATAAAAACAATTCTAGTATACTCAGCTAAAAAAATTAAAGTAAACCCACCGGCACCATACTCAATATTAAATCCAGAAACCAGTTCAGACTCACCTTCAGCAAAATCAAAAGGAGTACGATTTGTTTCAGCTAAACAAGAAGCAAAACAAGCCAAAGCTAAAGGAAAAGAGATAACAACAAACCAACAATATAATTGATAATTAAAAAAATCAAATATATTAAAACTACCAATTAAAATAATTAAAGACAACAAAATCAAAGCTAATCTAACTTCATATGAAATTGTTTGAGCCACAGAACGTAAAGAGCCTAATAGTGAATAATTTGAATTAGAAGATCAACCAGCAATTATTACAGTATAAACACCTAATCTAGTACAACATAAAAAAAACAAAAACCCATAAGAAAATGAACACATATAAGTCAAATAAGGAAAAATCACCCAAACAATCAAAGAAATCATTAAATTAAAAACAGGAGAAAAATAATAAAGTATATAATTTGATATAATAGGAATAGGCTGCTCCTTACAAACAAGCTTAATAGCATCACTAAAAGGCTGTGGAATCCCTGCAAAACCAACTTTGTTTGGACCCTTTCGAATTTGAATATAACCTAAAACTTTACGTTCTAATAAGGTTAAAAAAGCAACACTAATCAAAACACAAATTACCAAAAGCAAAAAGTTTAAAATAAATATAAATAAATCATAAAGTATCAATACTATTTGTAGAAAAAATCTACATAAATGAATTCTAAATTCAACACATTAATCTGTCAAAATAGTAATTTATTAATATTAATCAATAACATAAAAAATATTCTAACCACATGGTCCTTTCGTACTAATGTGGTTAAATATACTTAGGATAGAAACCGACCTGGCTCACGCCGGTCTGAACTCAGATCATGTAAGAATTTAAAGGTCGAACAGACCTAATCACTGGGCTACTGCACCCAAAATTTTTCTTAATCCAACATCGAGGTCGCAATCTAATTTGTCGATATGAGCTCTCGAAAATAATTACGCTGTTATCCCTAAGGTAACTTAATCTTATGATCATAAATTATGGATCATTCTATACACATAAATCAATGATTTAATAACGAAGAGTTTAATTATTCTTCATGTCACCCCAACAAAACATTATCATTAAATATAAAAAGACTAACTAAAAATTATATAAAAATAAAATGTCAAGCTCTATAGGGTCTTCTCGTCCTAAAGAAAAATTTAAGCCTTTTGACTTAAAAGTTAAATTCAAAATTTTATTAAGAGACAGTAGATTTCTCGTCAAGCCATTCATTCCAGCCCCTAATTAAGAGACTAATGATTATGCTACCTTTGCACGGTCAAAATACCGCGGCTCTTTAAAATACTTGTCAGTGAGCAGGCCAGACCTCATAATATTATCAAGAGGACATGTTTTTGATAAACAGGCGGAAATCAATTTTGCCTAGTTCCTTATAATAAATTTTAAAAAGAAAATATTATAAACAAATTAATATACTAATTCAATCATTATTACAAAAATTATAAAATTTAATTAAAAATCCCAATACAAAACCTAAAATAATTATAAAATCAAAATAAAAAATAATGAACTAAAACGTAATCCAATAGATAGCTGGTCTAAAGCCTACTATTTTCCATAAAATAAATAAATTATAGATTATTAAACTTTAGAGCTTATCCCCTAAAGAATAAATAAGTAAATATTTTTAATTAAAAAATTAAATAAAAACAATAAACTTTAAAAAATTAAATTTTTTCTTGAGAAACTAGATATCTTAGGAAACGATTAACATTTCATTTCTAAAAACAACTCAACAATAATTATGATACATTAACTATAAGTTGTTTTTAAATCAACCTAAATCGAGACAAGTATATAAATACAAAAATTTTGATAAACCCTGATACAAAAGGTACAACAAACAAAATTTACTTTATTAAACTTAAATAATTATTTCAAAATCCAATTACATTACTAATAAACTATAATAAAAAAAATCAATTCAACAAAATATACTAAGACACATAAACAAAAAAATTATTTCTATTAAATAATTAAAATAACAAGCAAAAAATATAATCTAATAAATAATCAAGATATCCTGATTTGCACAGAACAATTTTCAGTGTAAATGAAATACTTTACTAATAAGTTATATCTTGAAAATCTTACTAGATACACTTTCCAGTACATCTACTATGTTACGACTTATCTCATCTAACTTGAACTCTACCTTTAAAATAAAATAGAACAATCAATAATGAGAGCGACGGGCGATGTGTACACACCTCAGAGCCAATATCAATTAAATTAAATAAATTAAATTACTATCAAATCCACCTTCATTAATAGTGTTTCACTAATAAATCCATTATACGCAAAAACATATTGTAACCCATCCTCACTTAATTATAAGCTGCACCTTGACCTGAAATATTTTATAATTATAAATCAAGAAAATTATAACTCTAAAAAGATTTTCTGATAACGGAGATATACAAACAAATAAATTAAGTAAAGTTAATCGTGTATTATCAATTATGGGATAGGTTCCTCTGAATGGAATGAGATACCGCCAAATTCTTTGGGTTTAAAGACTTTAACTAACAGTACCCTGGTAAATAAAATTAACACTTAAAATAATAGGGTATCTAATCCTAGTTTATTATTTAAGTTTCACAGATTCATAAAAAGAATTATAAAAAAATTTAAAATTTCACCCTATAAATTTATAATTAAACTCTAATAATATAAATAACTGCTACAACCAATAATATTCACTTAAATCAATCGTATAACCGCGGCTGCTGGCACGAATCATGCCGACATTAAATCAATTGCTGATTCCAAAATCACTTGATAATCAAATCAAATTACTGCATAAAAGAACATTTAGTTAAACAAAAACTCACATATAATACAAAGAAATAGTGAATAAATAAGCAAGAATAAAACTTTTTAATAAAAACAAATAAAATGAAATAATAAATTTTTAATAAAATTAAAGAAAAAACAAAAATATTAAGAAATACAAAAAAAATAAACACAATAAAGTCAAAAAAAAATAGAACACTACCTAGTTCTTGACCACAACAACTTCTCTATTGTATATAATTAAAGATCAGTATGGTACTAACACAACAAAGGTGCTTTATATTCTTTCCTTTTCATTATTTAATCTTTATTTTTTTATAATTATAAATAAAGATTAAATAATATAAATAATTTAGGTTAAAATAATATAGATATTTAATATAATATGTATTAATATAAAATTAAATGTATTATTATATAATTATATATTTTATAATTAATTAATCTAATTTTATATAATATTATTATAATGTATTCATATATTTAATATAATTAATTATATTAAATAATAATTGTATTAATATAAATAAATTATATATATATATCAAATTATAATAATGTAAAATATTTAATTAATATATATATAAATCAGTTAATATCTTCTCTTAAAACTAAACAAATATGATCCTATAATCCTCATAAATATATAACTTATAATAATCGATTAATTGTATAAAATGTAATATATTAATATAAATAATTTATATTATACCAAAATAAAATACAAAAATTAAGAAAAAATTAAACAAACAAAAAGAAAAACCTATAATAACAAATTTCAAAAAAAAACTTTTAATTTATATATAAAATA